GACAGCAAGTTTTGGTATGTTGGGGGATATTATCATTGCCGAACCCTATGCCTATATTGCATTTGCGGGTAAAAGAGTAATTGAACAAACATTGAAAAAAGCCGTGCCTGAAGGTTCACAAGCGGCTGAATCTTTATTACGTAAGGGTTTATTGGATGCAATTGTACCACGTAATCCTTTAAAAGGTGTTGTGAATGAGTTATTTCAGCTCCATGCTTTTTTTCCTTTGAAGAAAAATGAAATCAAATAGAACAGTTAGTTTATCAGAATTAAACGAAAACCCTGAAAAATTCACTTTTCTTTCGAATCATTTTTTATCGATATTCTTTACTACTAGTAAACCTTTATCAACAAGATAAAAAGTGAATTTTTGCTTTCGGGAAGTTCAAATTGATTTTGAAAGATGAATAAGTCCATTTATTTAATTTGGCGTTTCTTGTACCTATTTTTTTATTCTATTTCTAGTAGGTTCTATTCTATATATTTCTATTAGGTTGTATATTTAGTATTAGATATATATTTACTTAAAGATACTTAGTATAATTATATAATATATATAATAGAAATAATAAAAATACAAGATATTCTAAGATATCTTTAGAATTCAGAATATAACAATAACAGGTACAAATATTAAATTGAGGTACCCCATTTTATGACAACTTTCAATAACTTACCCTCTATTTTTGTGCCTTTAGTAGGCCTAGTCTTTCCGGCACTTGCAATGGCTTCTTTATTTCTTCATATTCAAAAAAATAAGATTTTTTAGATCGGATGAGACCGAATCGTATCACTCCCTTTTTTATTTTAAAAACTTCGATTCGATAAGACCCATTTGGTAGAATATTGTAATAAGACATAGATTCCTACAAACATAACTAAAAAAAGCTTTTATGCATGTGTAAACGTATTATATGGGTAACGAAATTTGCGCTCTTTTGAAAAATGGATCATCATCGGGCCGCTGTATGAAATTCAAGTCAATGTATTTATTTGTATGTATATAGGGGATCATATAAAGGAAGGAGATGTTATTATTTTAGATATAAACAATTCTATGAATTACTCCTAAGGTAAAGGTTCACAACAAAATAGTTGATGAGAGTTACTTTGAAAACAAAAAAAGGAAAGTCATATTTTCTCAATTCCAAAAAATTGTATAACTGGATCTAATATATATGAGTTGGCGATCAGAATCTCTATGGATAGAATTTATAACGGGGTCTCGAAAAACAAGTAATTTCTGCTGGGCTTTTATCCTATTTTTAGGTTCATCGGGATTCTTATTGGTTGGAACTTCCAGTTATCTTGGTAGAAATTTTATATCGTTATTGGCGTCTCAGCAAATCATTTTTTTTCCACAAGGGATTGTGATGTCTTTCTATGGGATCGCAGGTCTCTTTATTAGTTGCTATTTGTGGTGCACTATTTTGTGGAATGTGGGTAGTGGTTATGATCTTTTCGACCGAAAAGAAGGGATAGTGCGTATTTTTCGTTGGGGGTTTCCTGGAAAAAGCCGTCGCATCTTTTTACGATTCCTTATGAAAGATATTCAGTCCATCAGAATAGAAGTTAAAGAGGGTATTTCTGCTCGGCGTGTCCTTTATATGGAAATTCGAGGTCAAGGGGCTATTCCTTTAATTCGTACTGATGAGAATTTTACTACACGAGAAATTGAGCAAAAAGCTGCTGAATTGGCTTACTTCTTGCGTGTACCAATTGAAGTATTTTGAAATGAATTCATTTTTAAATACTAAATGCTTTGGTAGTAGGAAGAAAAAACTAAAAAATTTATTTCTTATTTTTTTTTCAATTGAACATTAATCTATTCTTTTATGCTCGTTTTTTTATATATTTGATAGAAAAGAAAGCGAGTTTATTCGTCTCGAAAATAGAATCATATTTTTCTTTGAAAAAGTTCTTTTAGTATTGATCGAAAAAAGGGGGAATAACATCCTGGAAATCCCATTTTTTTTATTCAAATTGAAAGTGTATTCTGAATCTATTTCTTTATTCTTTCTAGATTCAAAGCAAAGACTAAGTATTGAATCAAAAGAAAAAGATAAAAGGGATTATAGGCTCAATACATTCTATTCGAATTAGAATAGAAACTCATGCTCGATAGAAATAGTAGATCTAATAGAATCAACAAATGCGGTAGGTTCATTAACAATTCACAGATTCAAAATGGCAAAAAAGAAAGCATTCATTCCTTTTTTTTATTTTACATCTATAGTCTTTTTGCCCTGGTTGATCTCTCTCTGCTGTAATAAAAGTTTGAAAACTTGGATTACTAATTGGTGGAATACTAGACAATGCGAAACTTTTTTGAATGATATTCAAGAAAAAAGTGTTCTAGAAAAATTCATACAATTAGAAGAACTATTCCAGCTGGATGAAATGATAAAGGAATACCCAGAAACCGATTTACAACAACTTCGTCTAGGAATCCACAAAGAAACAATCCAATTCATCAAGATACACAATGAGTATCGTATCCATACAATCTTGCACTTCTCGACAAATCTAATATCTTTCGTTATTCTAAGTGGTTATTCCTTTTGGGGTAAGGAAAAGCTTTTTATTCTGAATTCTTGGGTTCAAGAATTCCTATATAATTTAAGTGATACAATTAAAGCTTTTTCTATTCTTTTATTAACTGATTTATGTATCGGATTCCATTCGCCTCACGGTTGGGAACTAATGATTGGTTATATTTACAAAGATTTTGGGTTTGCTCATTATGAGCAAATTTTATCTGGTCTAGTTTCTACCTTTCCAGTCATTCTTGATACAATTTTTAAATATTGGATCTTTCGTTATTTAAATCGTGTATCTCCGTCACTTGTAGTGATTTATCATGCAATAAATGACTAAAAAAAGATTCACGGATCCAATTCTAATCTTTCTTACCTTATACATCATAACCAAATCAAAGTCGTATTTACTTTACTCTTTTTTACCCATGAGGGATTCCTTGTATATTTCAACAAAAAAATTTTATTTTTTTTTCAGTAAATGTAAATAGCAGAATTGTGGCTAGGGAAGTATATTATCGACCTACCTAACTTTATTGTAGAAATTTTCGGGATAAATGATTGGACCATGCAAACTAGAAATACCTTTTCTTGGATAAGGGAAGAGATTACTCGCTCCATATCTGTCTCACTCATGATATATATAATAAGTTGGGCATCCATTTCAAGTGCATATCCAATTTTTGCCCAGCAGAATTATGAAAATCCACGAGAGGCAACTGGGCGTATTGTATGTGCCAATTGCCATTTAGCTAGTAAGCCCGTGGATATTGAGGTTCCACAAGCGGTACTTCCTGATACTGTATTTGAAGCAGTTGTTAAAATTCCTTATGATATGCAGCTAAAACAAGTTCTAGCTAATGGTAAAAAAGGAGCTTTGAATGTGGGAGCTGTTCTTATTTTACCGGAGGGGTTTGAATTAGCCCCCCCCGATCGTATTTCACCCGAGATGAAAGAAAAGATAGGAAACCTGTCTTTTCAGAACTATCGCCCCAATAAAAAAAATATTCTTGTGATAGGTCCTGTTCCTGGTCAAAAATATAGTGAAATAACCTTTCCTATTCTTGCCCCAGACCCTGCTACTAATAAAGATGTTCACTTCTTAAAATATCCTATATACGTAGGTGGAAACAGGGGAAGGGGTCAGATTTATCCTGATGGTAGCAAAAGTAACAATACAGTTTATAATGCTACGGCAGGGGGGATAATAAGCAAAATTTTACGAAAAGAAAAAGGGGGATACGAAATAACCATAGTGGATGCATCGAATGAACGCCAAGTAATTGATATTATCCCTCGAGGCCTAGAACTTCTTGTTTCAGAGGGCGAATCCATTAAACTCGATCAACCGTTAACGAGTAATCCTAATGTGGGTGGATTTGGTCAGGGGGATGCGGAAATAGTACTTCAAGATCCATTACGTGTCCAAGGCCTTTTGTTCTTCTTAGGATCGGTTGTTTTGGCACAAATCTTTTTGGTTCTTAAAAAGAAACAGTTTGAGAAGGTTCAATTATCCGAAATGAATTTTTAGATCTGTCTATTTAGCTTTATCAAATTCGTAAAAAAGAACCAAAAAAATTCTCAAAAGCCTTTTTGCCTCTCTTTAGACTTTCTATTCCTTTTCGACCAGGTGTCAGGAATTACTTGTCTGATAGTCCTAATCCATAGTATGTATGAAGAGTTCACTTTATCCCCTTTTCTTTATTTTTCAATACAAATTTGTATTGAAAAATGGGAGGGGGTGTGATATAACTCTGTCGTTAGTGACCAATTAAAATTGATAGAATGTATTAATAATCAAGAGTTTTTTGTATTAGAATGGAAAAATTGGACTAGATACTACAATAAGATAAGGAAAGCAAGCGCAGAAAAAAAGGAACTATAAATCGGCGAAACAACAAATTTTAGGGACTATAAGGAGTATTATTTGTCTTGCGAGTCTTCGACACAAGAAAAGGATGTCTAAAATTCCTTTTCTTGTGTCGATCTTGTCCTTCTTAATTCCATTCGTTAAAAAATCCTATTCTTAGTTTACATATATATTACTGTTTCTATATATAACGTTTTAATATATATATACTAATTATATACTATATATAATTATTAATTAATAGTATAATAGTAGTTACTTTTTGTAGTTTTATTTTTTTTTATTTCAATTTTGATGAAATACTAAATAAAAAAAAAAAAAACTTCTATTTAGTATAGACAAAATTTTAATGATGGATCTAATGATAAAAACTATTGTGTCAGCCGGCAAAGCAGCAAAAGGAAATTAAGTTATTCCCCCCTTTTATTCTATCTTTGAAAGGTTAATAATAAATACTATATGTTCGAAACCTACTAATCTAATTAAGTTCATTTTTCAAAAACACGATAAAAAGTGGTTCTGATTATTAGCAGTTCAACGGGACCCCCTCGAATCAGACAAAGAAGGAAGAGTTGGGCCCCGTTGAGTTCTTA